AATTGAAGTACTTTGTGTTAGACTTGATAGGTTCTATGGATCGAATCTTTAGTATTCTCTTATTTATTAGCTGTGTCTACTCTTTAGGCAGAATGCCGTCACCCATTTTTAGTAGGAAACTGCAAGAAACCTCAAAAACGACAGAAAGGGGGGAAAGTGAGAAAGAAAGAGATGTAGAAATAGAAACAACTTTCGAAACGAAAGGGACTAAACAGGAACAAGAGGGATTCACCGAAGAAGATCCTTCCCTTTTTTCGGAAGATTTTTCGGAAGATTTTTTGGAAGATTTTTCGGAAGATTTTTCGGAAGAAACTCCTTTCCTTTTTTCGGAAGAAAGGGAGGATCCGGACAAAATCGATGAAACGGAAAGGATCCGAGTGAATGGAAAGGACAAAACAAAGGATGAATTCCACTTTCACTTAACAGAAGAAGCTAAAGACCTCTTCTGGTTTGAAAAAACCCCTGTGAGTCTTCTTTTCGACTCTAAACGATGGAATCGCCCGTTGCGATATATAAAAAATTATCGATTCGAACATGCTGTAAGAAACGAAATGTCACAATATTTTTTTTATACATGTCAAAGTGATGGAAAACGAAGAATTTCTTTTACATATCCATCCAGTTTATCAGCTTTTTTTGAAATGCTACGACAAAAAATGTATTTTTATTTTTTTACAACAGAAAAATTCGTCTGTGATGAACTGGATAAATTCTTCTATGATGAACTGCACAATTATTATTGTTGGATTTATACCAACGAAAAAAAATGGAGGAGCCTAAGGAACGAGTTTAGGGATAGAATTGAAGCCCTAGACAGAGGATCTCCTTATCTGGATGTACTCGAAAAAAAGACTCGATTATGCAATAATAAAACTAAAGAAGAATACTTGCCTAAAATATATGATCCTCTCTTAAACGGATCCTATCGTGGAATAATTAAAAAATTTTTTTTACCTTCAATCCTAAATGAAATTGAAGTCAAAAATTCGATAGAGACAAATTTGATAAATAAACTCAATAAAGTTCATAGTATCCTTCTTTTTAGGGGTAAGGAACTTGATTTTGAAGAATTCTATCAGAAAGTGGAAGCGAAAGTAGCTATATTGGAAAAGAAATTGGTCCATCAAGTGGCCGATAAATTGGAAGATAAATTGGGAGAGACAATATATACATTGGATAAAAAATCAGTAGCAAGAGAATTGAGTCTTTTAATCGATGAATTTGCTGAAGAATCAATACCAAATTGGAAAGGACTTTCTTTATTTCCGGAACAAAGAGGAATTGATTCAGAAGATCCAGAAAAAGTTTTGAGATTTTTATTCGAAAAAGTCCTAATTGATCTCAGGATTCAAACAATATACGAGACAGCCATACTTCCTCCCATGGAAAACACAACCCGAAAAAAATCGATTGGAATAAAGAAAAAAGTCCCCCGATGGTCATACAAATTATTCAGCGAGGTAGAACAAATCGGAAAAACTGAAACAACGGAAGAGGGGGAAGAGTGGATAGTAGATCATCAAATTCGCTCGAGGAAAGCGAAACGTATAGTTCTTTTTACGCAGAGTCTAGCGAATACCGACCCTAGTATCAAAACTATGACGAAGCCTGATGAAATAGAAGAAGTGGATATGATAGATTATCCCTATGAAGCGGATTTTCGTCGAGACATAATCACTGGTTCTATGCGTGTTCAAAGACGTAAAACCCTTACGGGGAAAATGTTTCCCTTATATCCGTATTCCCCACTTTTTTTCGACAGAGTAGGATTTTCTTGGGATGTTCTTTTCGAACCATTCATATTATCAGTAATTGAGATTTCCGACCTAATACAAGACATTTTTAGAAAGGGTATAAAAGGAAGCGTAGCAAAAAGAATAAAGAGGTTGAAAAAAAAAAAAAAAATGTACATGGAGGAAAACAAAAGCTACGAAGAAATTCAAAAAGAAGTCAATGAAATGGAAAAGGGGCGGGACGGGCCGACGGAAATGGAACGAATAGACAGGACACAAGAAAAAAGATCAAACCTCTATGATGTCATTATTTATGCTCAGGCAATAAGAGCTTGTATTTTACTAATTCAGTCGAAGCTTCGAAAATCTATTGTATTACCTTCATTGATACTAGCTAAAAATATTGTCCGTTTCTTATTACGCCAAGAGTCCGAGTGGAAGCAGGATATAAGGGAGATGAATAGAGAAGTGCATCTTATATGCACCTATAAAGGTCTGCCAGTACTAGAAACAGGAAGAAACGGAATTTTTCCTCAAAACTGGGCCACAGAGGGTATACAAATAATGATAAGATTTCCTTTCCGTCTGAAACCTTGGCACCGATCTAAGATACGACCTTCTCGTCGGGATCCAAATCCAAAGCAGGAAAGTCTTGCTTCTTTTTTAACGATTTGGGGACTGGAAACTGACCGTCCTTTTGGTTCTCCTCTCGTAGGACTTGGTATTTTGTTTCGTTATTATTTTGGACCCCCTTTGAAAAAACTCCAAAAAGCAATTATAAAATGGAGTTTTCGAGCTCTAAAAAGTTTCAAAGAAAGAACAAAATTATTGTTTCTAAAGGTCCAAAAAGAACCAAAAAAATTGAGAGAGGATTCGAGTGAAATAAAAAAAGATTCTATAATCAATAATCAGATTATTCATGAATCATCCATTCAAACCCGATCTATGGATTGGACAAATTATTCACTGACAGAAATCAAAATTAAAGATCTGACTGATAGAACAAGCACAATCAGAAATCAAATAGAAAGAATTACAAAAGACAAGAAAAATGGATTTCGAACTCTAAAGATAAATATTAGTCCTAACAAAACAAGTTATGGTGCTCAAAAATTAGCATCACTAAAAAATTATTTTCAGATATTAAAAAGAAGAAATGATCGATTAATCCGTAAATCACATTATTTTATAAAATGGATCGTGGAAAGGGTATACACGGATATCCTTCTAGAGAGCTTTCCATATATCATTAATCATTTTACTAATAGTCTTTATAGGCCCATGATCATTATCAAACTTTTTCGTAAATTAAAAAAAAAAAAATTTTTTGATACAAAAGAGAAAAAGATAATTGAGCGTATTTCAACTATACAAAACAAACTTTCACCTTCTCATATTCGTCATAAGATTCAGACGAAGTCGGAGGTTTCTTTTAAATTATCCCTCGTGTCACAGGCCTATGTATTTTACAAATTATCACAAACCCAGGTTATTAACTTGTATAAGTTAAGATCTGTCCTTCAATATGACGGAGCGTCTTTATTTCTTAAGAATGAAATAAAAGATTATTTTCGAAGACAAGGAATAATTTCTTCCGAATTAAAGCATAAGAAACTTCAGAATTCTGGAATGAATCAATGGAAAAATTGGTTAAAGAGTCATTATCCATACGATTTATCTGGGCTAAAATGGTCTAAATTAGTACCGCAAAAATGGCGAAATAGAGTCAATCAACATTGTAGGGTTGAAAATAAAAATTTAACCAAACGGGATTCATCTGAAAGAGAGGAAAAGGTTTCGTTATTGCTAAATAAAAACGATCATTTTCAAAAAATGTCTAGATATGATCTTTTAGCATATCAATCGATTTTTTATGAAGATAAGAAGGACTCATATAATTACAACATACATAAACCGAAATTTGTTGATACGGGGGGGAGTATCCCTATTACTCATTTTATAAGAAAAGATTATTTTATGTATATAAAAAATCCAGATAGAAAATTTTTTGATACGAAAGGTCTTTTTTATCTCAAAATTCATAAAGATAAAGAAATCAATCCATCCAATCAAAAGGGTTTCTTTTCTTTTTTTGATTGGATGGGAATGAATGAAGAAAGACTAAATCGTCCTGTATCGAAGCCGATACCTTGGTTATTCCCACAATTTGAGTTATTTTTTAATGTATCTAAAATGAAACCCGGGTTTATACCAATTCATTCACTTCTTTTTCATTTTAATGAAGATGTTAGTCAAAATAAAAATATCACTAAAAATAAAAAGGGGGATCTTATACTATCAAATGAAAAAGAAAAAAAATCTTTTGAATTAGAGAATCAAGAAGAAAAAAAAACCATAGGTCAAAGAGATCTCGCATCAGATGCCCAAAACCGAGGGAACCCTGAATCTGTTCTCTCAAATCAACAAAAATATATGGAAGAACTTTATACGAAATCAGATATTAAAATGGGTAGAACGAAAAATCAACCCAAAAGCATTTGGACTTGGGAAATAGACTTAAATGCGTTCATGAAAGGATCTTTTGCTTTGCAATTGAAATGGATGCTGAGTCCTTTGACTATGGAATTATTCGATTATGCGCTGTCCGTACTTGAATGGGAAAAGGAAAGCAGAATGACAACAAAGTTTGGTTTCGGCTTTATTAAGAAGGAGGAGTTAACTCTGGATCCAATGCTAATCCGGGATTTGAATCTTTCAAAAATCCTAAAAGAGGGAATATTTATTATCGAACCAGTTCGTATACCTGTAAAACATAATGTAGAATTTCTTATGTATCAAACCATAAGGATTTCTTTGGTTCATGAGATTAAACAAAAAAATAATCAAAAAAGATACAGAGAAAATATGGATAAGAATCATTTTGAGGAATCGATTGCAAGACATCAAATGATGACGAAAAATGGAAACAAAAATCATTATGATTTGCTTGTTCCTGAAAATATTTTATCGTCTAGACGCCGTAGAGAACTGAGAATTCTAAGTTGTTTCAATTCAAGGAATAGTAATTGTGTGGATAAAAATGCAGTATTTTGCAATGGGAACAAGGTAAAAACCTGTGGTCAATTTTTGGATGAAAGCAAAGATCTTGATAGAGATAAAATGAAATTTATTAAATTAAAATTATTTCTTTGGCCCAATTATCGATTAGAAGATTTAGCTTGTATGAATCGCTATTGGTTTGATACTAATAATGGTAGTCGTTTCAGTATGTTAAGGATACATATGTATCCACGATTAAAAATTGATTGATGATACAATTGTCTTCCCCTACGATATATATATATCGGGTGGATAAATAGCTGCGCACATGCCTTGTCTTACATCCTTTTTTGATACATGAATACTAATTCAATGACGTATCAATTAGATCAGAAAATGAATCAATAAGGAAATTCGGATTGATTCTTGTGTATACCAGATCAAAATACCTCGCATTATTATTACTGATCAGTAAAATTCATATTCGTAAAATAAAAATAGTAAATTAAGAAAAAAATTGACGCAATACGAAATGAAATTATATATATTTATTTATGGATTTCTAAAGTTATGACAAAAAATTCACTCATGGAAGTTAGTTTGCAAGAAGAAAAGAAGGGATCTGTTACATTTCAAGTATTCTGTTTCACCAATAAGATACGGCGCCTTACTTCACATTTAGAATTACACAAAAAAGACTATTCATCGCAAAGAGGTCTACGAAAAATTTTGGGAAAACGTCAACGACTTCTGGCTTATTTTTCAAAAAAAGATGAAATAAGGTATAAAGAATTAATCAGCCAATTGAATATTCGAGCGATAAAAAAACGTTAATTTGTATAATTTTGTCTTTGATTTATTCGATCTTCAATTTTGATGAACTTCTTTTTGTTTTCAGCAATTCATGAAAGAATAAATATGTAAAAAACTTATGACTGGACCAGTTACAAGAAAAGATCTAATGATAGTCAATATGGGGCCTCACCACCCATCAATGCATGGCGTTCTTCGACTCATTGTTACTTTAGATGGTGAAGATGTTATTGATTGTGAACCAATAGTAGGTTATTTGCACAGAGGCATGGAAAAAATTGCGGAAAACCGAACAATTATACAATATTTGCCTTATGTAACCCGTTGGGATTATTTAGCTACTATGTTTACAGAAGCAATAACTATAAATGCACCAGAACAGTTAGGAAATATTCAAGTACCTAAAAGAGCTAGCTATATCCGAGTTATTATGTTGGAGTTGAGTCGGATAGCTTCTCATTTATTATGGCTAGGGCCTTTTATGGCGGATATTGGTGCACAGACCCCTTTCTTCTACATTTTCAGAGAAAGAGAGTTGATATATGATCTATTCGAAGCTGTCACTGGCATGAGAATGATGCATAATTTTTTTCGTATCGGAGGAGTCGCTGCCGATTTACCTTATGGCTGGATAGATAAATGCTTAGATTTTTGTGAGTATTTTTTAACAGCAATTGCTGAATATCAAAAGCTTATTACGCGAAATCCTATTTTTTTAGAACGAGTCGAAGGAGTGGGCATTATTAGCGGAGAAGAGGCAATAAATTGGGGGTTGTCAGGACCGATGTTACGAGCTTCCGGAATACAATGGGATCTTCGTAAAGTTGATCGTTATGAATGTTATGACGAATTGGATTGGGAAGTTCAATGGCAAAAGGAAGGCGATTCATTAGCTCGTTATTTAATCCGAATTGGCGAAATGGTGGAATCTGTAAAAATTATTCAGCAAGCTCTAGAAGGCATTCCGGGGGGGCCCTATGAGAATTTAGAAATCCGACGCTTTAATAGAGTAAAAGATACTGAGTGGAATAATTTTGAATATAGATTCATTAGTAAAAAGCCCGCCCCGACCTTTGAGTTATCGAGACAAGAACTTTATGTAAGAGTCGAAGCTCCAAAGGGAGAATTAGGAATTTATTTAATAGGAGATCAAAGTTCTTTTCCATGGAGATGGAAAATCCGCCCGCCCGGTTTTATCAATTTGCAAATTCTTCCTCAGTTAGTTAAAAGAATGAAATTGGCTGATATTATGACAATACTAGGTAGCATAGATATCATTATGGGAGAAATTGATCGTTGAAATGATAATTGAGACAACAGGAGTACAAGCTATCAATTCTTTTTCCATATTGGAATCCTTAAAAGAAGTCTATGGAACTATATGGATGCTTGTACCTATTTTGATTCTTATTTTGGGAATAACAATAGGTGTACTAGTAATTGTGTGGTTAGAAAGAGAAATATCCGCAGCAATACAACAACGTATTGGACCTGAATATGCCGGCCCCCTGGGAATTCTTCAAGCTCTAGCAGATGGAACAAAACTACTTTTCAAAGAAAACCTTCTTCCAGCAAGAGGGGATAAGAGTTTATTTAGTGTTGGGCCCTCCATAGCAGTCATATCGATTTTACTAAGTTATTCGGTAATTCCTTTTAGCAATCGGCTTATTTTAGTCGATCTCAGCAATGGCGTTTTCTTATGGATCGCCATTTCAAGTATTGCTCCCATTGGGCTTCTTATGTCAGGATATGGATCAAATAATAAATATTCCTTTTTAGGTGGTCTACGGGCTGCTGCCCAATCTATTAGTTATGAAATACCATTAACTCTATGCGTGTTATCAATATCTCTACGTGTGATTCGGTGAGGCATAAATTTCCACAAATTTTTCTTTCGAGAGCTTTCTAAGAATGAACTAAAATACATTAAATTAAATAGAGAACTTTCTTTTTTTTTCAACCTTCGGATTGATGAACTAAACCAGATAGTTAGATGAGTGAAAGAAAACAGCTTCAAAATTTGCAGTAAAAAGATTAAGTCTCATTTCCTGTGTACAAGAATTATGCCAAAGTAAATATAAGTAAATAGAAGCAGTAAAGAAAACCTATTTACCCCAAGACTGATGGATTAGTTATCATGACTTGAAGCGGGTTAAACAGATTCATCCTTTGGAGTTCGTGCTATCGTTTATATGTATTACTATATATGACATGATACGAACTGTCGAAAAGATTGAGCAAAATTGAGTGGATGGTTAGGAACACCAAGATACACAAAGGGTTAGTAATAGAGACTTTCTAAGTTATATAAGTTATCGAAAAAATTCCACATAAACGAAATAGTAATTGGGGCTTTAAATTAGTAGAAACGATCAAGTAGTACTCCCCCAAATTCCGATCCAGAGTATATTGCTATCCACTGATAAAATGAATGACTATCAGGAACGAATTAATCCTTTACTTCCTTTTTTTGCTAAATAAAGGAATAAAAAATAGAAAGAATCCAATTGTAAAATTTCTGATTATTCCTATAACTCTATTAAGTAAGAAAACTACATTTCATGTCAATTTTTTTTTGTAATCAAAAAGGCTAGGGTCAAATATCTATTAATATTTCTAAAAAGAATATTTTCTAAAGGGTTTAAGGCTCAAAAAAACGTAAAATGTATAAAATGAAAATTTCTAATATATATAAATTAAAATAAAAAAGTAAAGGATGAGATCAATTCAGAAGCCCTTTAGTATAGCAGACAGAATTCCATTGGTCTAATTAGGGACCTTTCGATCACTTGTGACTCTATCTATCCTACAATAATATCAAGATTAAAGAATATCGAAGCAGTCTTTAGATTTACGCGAGACCCTTGAGGAGCCGTATGAGGTGAAAATCTCATGTACGGTTCTGTAATAGCGATGATAAATGAGATCTTATCACCGACTAGAATTATCTAATAGTTTAAGTACAGTTGATATAGTTGAAGCACAGTCCAAATATGGTTTGTGGGGATGGAATTTGTGGCGTCAACCTATAGGATTTCTAGTTTTTATAATTTCTTCTCTAGCCGAATGTGAAAGATTGCCCTTTGATTTACCGGAAGCAGAAGAAGAATTAGTAGCAGGTTATCAAACAGAATATTCGGGTATTAAATTTGGTTTATTTTATGTTGCTTCCTATCTAAATCTACTCGTTTCTTCATTATTTGTAACAGTTCTTTACTTGGGAGGCTGGAATTTCTCTATTCCGTACATATTTGTTACTGACCTTTTTGGAATAAATGCAAGCGATGGAGTCTTTGAAACAACAATTGGTATTTTCATTACACTAGCGAAAACTTTTTTGTTCTTGTTCATTTCTATCACAACAAGATGGACCTTACCGAGACTGAGAATGGACCAATTATTAAATCTTGGATGGAAATTTCTTTTACCTATTTCTTTAGGTAATTTATTATTAACAACTTCTTCCCAACTCCTTTCACTATAATAATATATATAATATAAGTAAAATCGAATCTTTTCTATTCACTAGTAATTAGATTAATAACCTGTTCCAAACAAGAAAAAGAAACAAACAAAAAATTTTTATCGAAATTTAGGATATGTTCCCTATGGTAACTGGGTTCCTGAATTATGGTCAACAAACGGTACGAGCAGCTAGGTACATTGGTCAAGGTTTTCTGATTACCTTATCCCATGCGAATCGGTTACCTGTAACTATTCAATACCCTTATGAAAAATTGATTACATCAGAACGCTTTCGTGGCCGAATCCACTTTGAATTCGATAAATGCATTGCTTGTGAGGTATGTGTTCGTGTATGCCCTATAGATCTACCTGTTGTAGATTGGAAATTGGAAACTGATATTCGAAAGAAACGACTGCTTAATTATAGTATTGATTTCGGAATCTGTATATTTTGTGGTAACTGCGTTGAGTATTGTCCGACAAATTGTTTATCTATGACTGAAGAATATGAGCTTTCTACGTATGATCGTCATGAATTAAATTATAATCAAATTGCCTTAGGACGTTTACCAATATCAATAATTGACGATTACACAATTCGAACTATCTTAAATTGGCCTCAATTCAATCAAAAAGAAATATCTTGAGAAAGTAAAAAGTTTTTTTATTACAAAGGTTGTTATATAAATTTAACCTATTTTTTCTTTGTGAATAACGAAACTTAAAATAACACCTATTGATCTGATTAGGTCATGAAAATTTCAGATTTACTTGGGATTTTTTCTGTAATGATTTCAACTAGATTCGAACTATCCTGTTAGATAAGGAATTCAATTTGTACACTAACTATCCCTACATTAATTCGCATCCATTAGAATCGCATCCAATTCGGAATGTGTATTAAGGCAATCAACTTAACTTATTTTATCCTGGTCAGTTCAATAAGATCATGAAAGAGTCTGATTTTTTATATCTTTTTTTCATAGAATGGATTTACCTGGACCAATACACGATTTTCTTTTAGTCTTTTTGGGATCAGGTCTTATATTAGGAGGCCTCGGGGTGGTATTATTTACCAATCCCATTTTTTCTGCTTTTTCGTTAGGATTGGTTCTTGTTTGTGTATCTTTATTCTATATTTTAGCAAACTCTCAATTTGTAGCTTCTGCACAACTCCTTATTTACGTAGGAGCTATAAATGTTTTAATCATATTTGCTGTAATGTTCATCAACGGGTTAGAATATGACCAAAATTTCCGCCTTTGGACTCTTGGAGACGGAATTACTTTGTTAATTTGTACCAGTATTTTTGTTTTATTAATTACTACTATTCTAAATACATCGTGGTACGGAATTATTTGGACTACAAAATTAAACCAGATTATAGAACAGGATTTGATAAATAATAGTCAACAAATTGGTATTCATTTATCAACAGATTTTTTTCTCCCATTTGAACTCATTTCGATAATTCTTTTAGTTGCGTTGATCGGTGCAATTGCCGTGGCCCGCCAATAAGATTAAAAATCTTTCAAATTAAACGCGTCACTCCAAATCAAACTTGATTCTTTTTCTCTTTTTTCATATCTATTTCTGTTCAAGTCAAATAGAATTGATGTATAATATAAAATATGAATGTCAATCTATTACGAAAATATTTCTTTGCTCTGTATTTGTTTGGTATATTCGAGTGAATGTTATTTTTTTCATATTGAACTGAATCAAGATTGATAAGGAGTTGCTCAATGATGCTCGAACATGTACTTGTTTTGAGTGCCTATTTATTTTCTATCGGTATCTATGGATTAATCACAAGCCGAAATTTAGTTAGAGCTCTTATGTGTCTTGAACTTATATTGAATGCGGTTAATCTGAATTTTGTAACGTTTTCTGATTTTTTTGATAGTCGTCAACTAAAAGGAAATATTTTCTCCATCTTTGTTATAGCTATTGCAGCCGCTGAAGCAGCTATTGGACTGGCTATTGTTTCCGCAATTTATCGTAACAGAAAATCAACTCGTATTAATCAAGCGAATTTGTTGAATAAGTAGTATTAATATTATAGAAATTTGAAGAGTTATAAATTCAAATTAGATTTGAGATTCGCAAATCTATAGATATAGAATCTCCAAAATCTAAAAAAGCAAAGTATTTTTGACCTCCTTTCTAAACCAACACAGAAATAAGTTAATTCGACAAGTTCTGGTGAATCATCGATTCGTCTGGTCTTTGCATATGTAATTCGTTTACATACAATACAGGGTTATACTAGATCGAAACTAACGAGATTAAAAAAAAGTATAGATCCAATGTCACATTCAGTAAAGATTTATGATACATGTATAGGATGTACTCAATGTGTCCGAGCCTGCCCCACAGATGTATTAGAAATGATACCTTGGGACGGGTGTAAAGCTAAACAAATAGCTTCCGCCCCAAGAACAGAGGACTGTGTTGGTTGTAAGAGATGTGAATCCGCATGTCCAACCGATTTTTTGAGTGTTCGAGTTTATTTATGGCATGAAACAACTCGTAGTATGGGTCTAGCTTATTGATACGTTCCAGAAAATTCCACTTTAATCTTTTGTTTACCGACAAAAACCCGCGCTCGAAATAAAGAATATATATTTTATTTTGTTCTTATTCGAGTACGGGTTTTTTAGTCCAAGTGTATTTTGTCTTTACCACGAATTTTTTTCCTTGGTTAACCTTAATTGTAGTTTTACCCATATTTGCGAGTTTATTACTATTTTTCCTCCCCCATAGGGGTAATAAGGTAATTCGATGGTATACTATGTGTATATGTATATTAGAATTCCTCTTAACAATCTATGTATTCTGTTATCATTTCCAACCAGACGACCCATTAATACAATTGGCTGAAGATTATAACTGGATTCGCTTTTTTGATTTCCACTGGAGATTGGGAATTGATGGGCTTTCTATAGGACCCGTTTTACTCACTGGATTCATCACGACTTTAGCGACTTTAGCGGCTTGGCCGGTTACTCGGGATTCCCGATTATTCCATTTCTTGATGTTAGCAATGTATAGCGGTCAAATAGGATTATTTTCTTCTCGAGACCTTTTACTTTTTTTTCTAATGTGGGAATTAGAATTAATTCCCGTTTATCTACTTTTATCCATATGGGGAGGAAAGAAACGTCTATACTCAGCTACAAAGTTTATTTTGTACACTGCAGGGGGTTCCGTTTTTTTATTACTGGGAGTTTTGGGTATCGGGTTATATGGTTCTAATGAACCAACATTAAATTTTGAAACATTAGCTAACCAATCGTATCCGGTGGGATTGGAAATAATATTCTATATTGGATTCCTTATTGCTTTTGCTGTAAAATCGCCGATTATACCTCTACATACATGGTTGCCAGATACCCATGGAGAAGCACATTATAGTACTTGTATGCTTTTAGCTGGAATCCTATTAAAAATGGGAGCATATGGGTTGGTTCGGATCAATATGGAATTATTACCTCACGCGCATTCTTTTTTTTCTCCTTGGTTGATGATAGTGGGTACAATGCAAATAATCTATGCAGCTTCAGCATCTCCGGGGCAGCGTAATTTAAAAAAAAGAATAGCATATTCCTCTGTATCTCATATGGGTTTCATAATTATAGGAATTAGTTCTATAACTGATACGGGATTCAACGGGGCCATTTTACAAATAATCTCTCATGGATTTATTGGTGCTGCTCTTTTTTTCCTAGCAGGAACGAGTTATGATAGAATACGTCTTGTTTATCTCGACGAAATTGGCGGAATAGCCATTTCAATGCCAAAAATATTCACACTTTTCAGTACTTTTTCGATGGCTTCCCTGGCGTTACCGGGCATGAGCGGTTTTTTTGCCGAATTAATAGTCTTTTTTGGAATAATCACCAGCCAAAAAATTTTTTTCATGTCAAAAGTCCTAATTACTTTTGGCATGGCAATTGGAATGATATTAACTCCTATTTATTTATTATCTATGTTACGCCAAATGTTCTATGGATACAAGTTATTAAATAATGCAACCTCTTCGTTTTTTGATTCCGGTCCGCGAGAGTTATTTGTTTCACTCGTTATCTTTCTACCAGTAATAGGTATTGGCATTTACCCAGATTTCGTTCTCTCACTATCAGTTGAAAAGGTAGAAGTTGTTCTATCCAATTTTTTTTATAGATAGTTTTCATTTGAAACTTTTTTTATGTAAGACAAAAACGAATTAATTAGAATTTAAATCGGACAGTTTGACGTTTGTGAGAACCATTTGAATCACTGTATTACTCGATTGAAATGGTTCTCGACGAGACTTGCTTTTATATATGGGATATACCGCGTCCTGGAGTTGTACTTGTCAGGTTGGGTCCTTTCTTCAATTTAGGTGCTTTTTAGTAGAAATGAACCATAACTATGTAATCCGATTCCTAATAAATTGACCCCAAAATAGCATATCCAAATAATAAGAAATCCTAGAGAAGCCACAATTGCAGAATTTTCACTTTTCAAATTTATATTTGTTTTAATATGTAAATAAATTGCAAATACGGTCCAAGTAATAAAAGCCCACGTTTCCTTTGGGTCCCAATTCCAATATGAACCCCAAGCTTCATTAGCCCATACTGCTCCTGAAAGAATACCTATGGTTAAAAAGAGAAATCCTAAACTAATAACACGGGAACTCCAATGATCGAATTGTTCAATTAACTGGTACCTATAAAAATTCCTAAGAGAAAAGAGATAGGTATTTTGTAAAATATTGTTTTCTTCGTTGATGTATTGGATCTTCCCAAAGAACAAAGACTCGTTTAATAAAAATTTTTTTTTACCAACAAGGCTTATATTGTTTTGAAATGTAATGACTAGAAGGGCTACTGATAATAATGATCCGCATAAAAGGGCGGCATAGGCCAATATCATCATACTTACATGCATCATTAACCACTGGGATTGAAGAGCAGGTACTAATATTGTCGATTGCTTCATTTGAGCTAAAAAGCCCGAAGTAGCAAAGCCTTGGGTAAAAATAGCGCCGGATGCTGTTATTGCATTTACAATTTTTTTAAGGTTTTTAAAATAAGGAATCATATGAATAATATAAAAACTCCACGAAAGGAAGATTAATGATTCATATAAATCACTTAACGGGAAATGCCCTGAAAAAATCCAACGAATACCTAATAATCCTGTTATACAGGAAAAACTAAGTAACATCCCCTTTTCTAATGAATCGTTTAGTTCTACTATTTCGTTGACTACTAAAGTTATTAAATGAATTGTAATTACAATTGAAACGAGCGAAAAGGAAATATGATTGAAAAGGTGCTCCAAAGTAAAAAATATCATAAGAATATCATAAGAATATAGATATAAAGAAAAGAGATCCCTCAATTCCAAATCGTGAAATAGAAATTAAGAATGAAAGTCATTTTGTTGTTATTATTCTTTTTTCTAGGACTATTTAATTAGCTTTTAGAATTTGGAAAAGACTGTGCCGCTACTCGGACTCGAACCGAGACGCTCTAGCACTGCTTCCTAAGAGCAGCGTGTCTACCAATTTCACCATAGCGGCTTGTTTGAAATCATAATAGCCTTTTTCTCTGTAATCGTCGAGATTGAAAGAGTGATTCCAACGGCTCTTTTTTTATAAAACATTCCAAATTTTTTCTAAGGAATAGGAATATATACAATAGCATTTTTGAGAAAGTTCTAAAGATATATTTTTCTTTTCCAAGAAAAAATCTTCGTACATAATATCCCACAAAATTTAGATTGAAAAAAAACTTATTTATTTTTTTATTGGAATAGAAATAAAAAAAGTAAACATAAAAAAAATATAGAAAAATTCAGAAAGATAATGAATCCAGGAGGGAAAGGTTTTAATAAAATGAATTCTATTATCTATTAAGGATCCCTTTTTGTCTAAAGATTTTTTGGTTCTTCCATAGATCTAAAACAAACTTTAATTTTCTATTGGCTATTGGGACCGGACGGTTGATGGGGAAAGTAAGAATCCCCATCCCATAAATGATAAAATATACTCAAAAATACTAAAAGAAGGGTAGTGAAATCCTCTAGGTTTCAAACAAAAAAGTATCGTATAAAGTAGGTTTACATATCATAATAGAGAAGCAGGATCTATTTCATGTTGATTAATTCAACAAAAAATAAATGATTGCTTTTTTCGACTTTTTTTTTAGGAATAGAAATACTAAAGGAAATTTTGTAGAAGTTTTTTTGAATCAGATCAATTCAGATTATTCTAAGATTTGATTACTTATTTTTCGTATAAAAAAACTTTTCGAAGTCCCGGTAGAAAGAGATTTTGCTAATGCAAAGGCTTTTAATGCTGCTGAATATCCTTTTCTTTTCCAAAAATTTTTACGAATACGCTTTTTGGAAATTGAAGTACGCTTTTTTGGAACTGCCATTCAAAAATGAATAAATAGGTTATTCACTGTTCTAGTTGGATGTGAAAGACATCTAGTATTCAAAGCAAAGGAATCTTTCTATCCTATTTTTTTAGTTATAGGTCTTTTTTTTTTTTATTCTAAGTCTAAGTTTTTTTATAAAATATTTCAAAAATTTTGGAAATATATGAAAATAACCTAGCAGATTATGAGAGACTCCCCTTGGTCTTATTCCAATTTCTATTTATCGAATACGATGTACCATAAGAAAATCAATAAGCAAATTTTAGACTTCTATTTCTGTTTATTTTTGTTATGTGACTTTTCTTTTTTTATTGAAACGAGACTCGTTATTTAGTTAGAGTAGACATGATTTGATATGCTTTTATCAATTTTTTAGTTTTATTTTATGTAAAGTCGAAAGTAAAGTAAAGTCTTGGCTAGCATAGAAAAAGAGAAATATGCTTTATTGTTATTGAAAATTGAAATAGAAGACAATCGACCAAAGTGTTTTTTTGCAGAGAACTAATAACTTAACCGATTCCGAATAAAAAAATTAAAAGAGTTTCGAGTTTTTAACTTAAATTAGATTATGAATATGAGTAGATCTTGTGATTCATATCAGTATCAGACTTACGTACTTTTTGTCTAATTTTTGATCTTTTTTCTATTTATAGGTTTATCAAAAGAATAATGAATGGTATCAATTTTGGATATTTTCCATATTCATAGGTTAATTAATAGCTAAGTATTTACTTTCACTAAAAACTATTCGGTTATTTGACCAATTAGAACTTCTTGAGTTGAATATTAATAAATATAAAAATGCTTATTCTAAGAATTTCGCTTTTAAAAAGAAAAAAATTCTATTATCACATATCTTAATTTTTTTATTGACCTCCTTCGAAAGAGGTAAAAGTCGGGAAATCGAAAATCAAATTTTATTTTTTATGGAACATATCTACCAAAATGCATGGATCATACCTTTTATTCCACTTACAGTTCCTTTGTTAATCGGAGCGGGACTTCTTCTTTTTCCGAAGACAACAAAAAATCTTAGACGTATGTGGGCTTTTCCTAGTATTTTGTTGTTAACTATAGTTATGATTTTTTCAATTAAATTATCTATTAATCAAATAAATAGCAGTTCGAGCTATCAAGCTGTATGGTCTTGGACCATCAATAATGATTTTTCTTTAGAGTTCGGTTACTTGGTTGATCCGCTTACTTCTATTATGTTAATGTTAATTACTACTGTTGGGATTCTAGTTCTTATTTATAGTGACAATTATATGTGTCATGATCAAGGATATTTGAGATTCTTTGCTTATCTTAGTTTTTTCAATACTTCTATGCTTGGCTTAGTTACTAGTTCAAATTTAATACAAATTTATATTTTTTGGGAATTAGTTGGAATGTGTTCATATCTATTAATTGGTTTTTGGTTTACACGACCTGCTGCAGCAAATGCTTGTCAAAAAGCATTTGTAACTAATCGTGTAGGGGATTTTGGTTTATTATTAGGCATTTTAGGTCTTTATTGGCTAACAGGCAGTTTCGAATTTCACGATTTGTTCGAAATATTCAATACCGTGATTTATAATAATGAAGCCCATTTTTTAGTTGGAACTGTATGTACTTTCTTATTATTTTCTGGTGCAATTGCCAAATCCGCCCAATTTCCTCTTCATGTATGGTTACCGGATGCTATGGAGGGACCTACTCCTATTTCGGCTCTTATACATGCTGCTACGATGGTAGCTGCGGGGATTTTTCTTGTCGCTCGCCTTTTTCCTCTTTTGATAGCCATTCCAGCCATACTAAATCTAATCGCTTTAATAGGTATAATAACAGTACTTTTAGGAGCTACTTTAGCTCTTGCCCAAAAAGACATTAAGAGAACTTTAGCTTATTCTACAATGTCTCAATTGGGATATATGATGTTAGCTCTAGGTATGGGGTCTTATCGAGCTGCTTTATTCCATTTGATCACGCATGCTTACTCAAAAGCATTGTTGTTTTTAGGATCTGGATCTATTATTCATTCTATGGAAGCGATTGTTGGGTATTCTCCAGATAAAAGTCAGAATATGGTTTTTATGGGAGGTTTAAAAAAACATGTGCCAATCACAAAAACTGCTTTTTTTGTAGGTACACTTTCTCTTTCTGGTATTCCGCCTCTTGCTTGTTTTTGGTCCAAAGATGAAATTCTTAATGATACTTGGTTGTATTCACCAACTTTCGCAATTATAGCCTGGGCTACAGCAGGATTAACTGCATTTTATATGTTTCGCATCTATTTACTTATGTTTGAGGGTCATTTAAATGTTCATTTTCAAAATTACAACGGAAAAAAAAGTAGCTCCTTCTATTCAATATCTTTATGGGGTCAAGATGGACTGAAATTAATTAACAACAATTTTCGTTTAGTAACCTTGTTACCAATAAAAAATAACGAAAGTTTTTCTAAGAATTTACACGAAAATAGAAAAAAACCAATACGATCCTTTATTTTTATTAAAAATAGTGACAATAAAAAAATTGCACCGTATCCTCATGAATCGGATAATACTATGTTATTCCCTCTGCTTATATTAATTTTTTTTACTTTGTTCATTGGATTCCTAGGAATTCCTTTCCCTTTCAATCAAGAAGGCATAGGTTTGGATATATTGTCCAAATGGTTAACCCCATCTATAACTCTTTTACATCAAAAATTGAATAATGAAAATTTTTTTGATTGGTCTGAATTTGTGTTAAACGCAACCCTTTCGGTTAGTATAGCTTATTCTGGAATAGTTATAGCGTCTTTTTTCTATAAACCTATTTATTCGTCGTTACAAAATTTTGCCTTAATTAATTTTTTTGCCAAAAGGTATCTAAATAGGATTTTTTCGGACCAAATTCAAAATGTAATATATGATTGGTCCCATCATCGTGGTTACATAGATGCTTTTTATACAACATATGTAATTCGCAGTGTACGAGGGTTGTCCCAACTAGTTAATTTTTTTGATAGGCGGGTAATTGATGGAATTCCAAATGGATTGGGTGTTGCAAGTTTTTTTCTAGGAGAAGGGCTCAAGTCTGTAGGCGGGGGACGCATTTCTTCTTACCTTTTTTTGTATTTATTCTATGCGTCAATTTTTTTCTTAATTTACTATTTTTATTTTACGAATATGAATTTTACTGATCAGTAATAATAATGCGAGGTATTTTGATCTGGTATACACAAGAATCAATCCGAATTTCCTTATTGATTCATTTTCTGATCTAATTGATACGTCATTGAATTAGTATTCATGTATCAAAAAAGGATGTAAGACAAGGCATGTGCGCAGCTATTTATCCACCCGATATATATATATCGTAGGGGAAGACAATTGTATCATCAATCAATTTTTAATCGTGGATACATATGTATCCTTAACATACTGAAACGACTACCATTATTAGTATCAAACCAATAGCGATTCATACAAGCTAAATCTTCTAATCGATAATTGGGCCAAAGAAATAATTTTAATTTAATAAATTTCATTTTATCTCTATCAAGATCTTTGCTTTCATCCAAAAATTGACCACAGGTTTTTACCTTGTTCCCATTGCAAAATACTGCATTTTTATCCACACAATTACTATTCCTTGAATTGAAACAACTTAGAATTCTCAGTTCTCTACGGCGTCTAGACGATAAAATATTTTCAGGAACAAGCAAATCATAATGATTTTTGTTTCCATTTTTCGTCATCATTTGATGTCTTGCAATCGATTCCTCAAAATGATTCTTATCCATATTTTCTCTGTATCTTTTTTGATTATTTTTTTGTTTAATCTCATGAACCAAAGAAATCCTTATGGTTTGATACATAAGAAATTCTACATTATGTTTTACAGGTATACGAACTGGTTCGATAATAAATATTCCCTCTTTTAGGATTTTTGAAAGATTCAAATCCCGGATTAGCATTGGATCCAGAGTTAACTCCTCCTTCTTAATAAAGCCGAAACCAAACTTTGTTGTCATTCTGCTTTCCTTTTCCCATTCAAGTACGGACAGCGCATAATCGAATAATTCCATAGTCAAAGGACTCAGCATCCATTTCAATTGCAAAGCAAAAGATCCTTTCATGAACGCATTTAAGTCTATTTCCCAAGTCCAAATGCTTTTGGGTTGATTTTTCGTTCTACCCATTTTAATATCTGATTTCGTATAAAGTTCTTCCATATATTTTTGTTGATTTGAGAGAACAGATTCAGGGTTCCCTCGGTTTTGGGCATCTGATGCGAGATCTCTTTGACCTATGGTTTTTTTTTCTTCTTGATTCTCTAATTCAAAAGATTTTTTTTCTTTTTCATTTGATAGTATAAGATCCCCCTTTTTATTTTTAGTGATATTTTTATTTTGACTAACATCTTCATTAAAATGAAAAAGAAGTGAATGAATTGGTATAAACCCGGGTTTCATTTTAGATACATTAAAAAATAACTCAAATTGTGGGAATAACCAAGGTATCGGCTTCGATACAGGACGATTTAGTCTTTCTTCATTCATTCCCATCCAATCAAAAAAAGAAAAGAAACCCTTTTGATTGGATGGATTGATTTCTTTATCTTTATGAATTTTGAGATAAAAAAGACCTTTCGTATCAAAAAATTTTCTATCTGGATTTTTTATATACATAAAATAATCTTTTCTTATAAAATGAGTAATAGGGATACTCCCCCCCGTATCAACAAATTTCGGTTTATGTATGTTGTAATTATATGAGTCCTTCTTATCTTCATAAAAAATCGATTGATATGCTAAAAGATCATATCTAGACATTTTTTGAAAATGATCGTTTTTATTTAGCAATAACGAAACCTTTTCCTCTCTTTCAGATGAATCCCGTTTGGTTAAATTTTTATTTTCAACCCTACAATGTTGATTGACTCTATTTCGCCATTTTTGCGGTACTAATTTAGACCATTTTAGCCCAGATAAATCGTATGGATAATGACTCTTTAACCAATTTTTCCATTGATTCATTCCAGAATTCTGAAGTTTCTTATGCTTTAATTCGGAAGAAATTATTCCTTGTCTTCGAAAATAATCTTTTATTTCATTCTTAAGAAATAAAGACGCTCCGTCATATTGAAGGACAGATCTTAACTTATACAAGTTAATAACCTGGGTTTGTGATAATTTGTAAAATACATAGGCCTGTGACACGAGGGATAATTTAAAAGAAACCTCCGACTTCGTCTGAATCTTATGACGAATATGAGAAGGTGAAAGTTTGTTTTGTATAGTTGAAATACGCTCAATTATCTTTTTCTCTTTTGTATCAAAAAATTTTTTTTTTTTTAATTTACGAAAAAGTTTGATAATGATCATGGGCCTATAAAGACTATTAGTAAAATGATTAATGATATATGGAAAGCTCTCTAGAAGGATATCCGTGTATACCCTTTCCACGATCCATTTTATAAAATAATGTGATTTACGGATTAATCGATCATTTCTTCTTTTTAATATCTGAAAATAATTTTTTAGTGATGCTAATTTTTGAGCACCATAACTTGTTTTGTTAGGACTAATATTTATCTTTAGAGTTCGAAATCCATTTTTCTTGTCTTTTGTAATTCTTTCTATTTGATTTCTGATTGTGCTTGTTCTATCAGTCAGATCTTTAATTTTGATTTCTGTCAGTGAATAATTTGTCCAATCCATAGATCGGGTTTGAATGGATGATTCATGAATAATCTGATTATTGATTATAGAATCTTTTTTTATTTCACTCGAATCCTCTCTCAATTTTTTTGGTTCTTTTTGGACCTTTAGAAACAATAATTTTGTTCTTTCTTTGAAACTTTTTAGAGCTCGAAAACTCCATTTTATAATTGCTTTTTGGAGTTTTTTCAAAGGGGGTCCAAAATAATAACGAAACAAAATACCAAGTCCTACGAGAGGAGAACCAAAAGGACGGTCAGTTTCCAGTCCCCAAATCGTTAAAAAAGAAGCAAGACTTTCCTGCTTTGGATTTGGATCCCGACGAGAAGGTCGTATCTTAGATCGGTGCCAAGGTTTCAGACGGAAAGGAAATCTTATCATTATTTGTATACCCTCTGTGGCCCAGTTTTGAGGAAAAATTCCGTTTCTTCCTGTTTCTAGTACTGGCAGACCTTTATAGGTGCATATAAGATGCACTTCTCTATTCATCTCCCTTATATCCTGCTTCCACTCGGACTCTTGGCGTAATAAGAAACGGACAATATTTTTAGCTAGTATCAATGAAGGTAATACAATAGATTTTCGAAGCTTCGACTGAATTAGTAAAATACAAGCTCTTATTGCCTGAGCATAAATAATGACATCATAGAGGTTTGATCTTTTTTCTTGTGTCCTGTCTATTCGTTCCATTTCCGTCGGCCCGTCCCGCCCCTTTTCCATTTCATTGACTTCTTTTTGAATTTCTTCGTAGCTTTTGTTTTCCTCCATGTACATTTTTTTTTTTTTTTTCAACCTCTTTATTCTTTTTGCTACGCTTCCTTTTATACCCTTTCTAAAAATGTCTTGTATTAGGTCGGAAATCTCAATTACTGATAATATGAATGGTTCGAAAAGAACATCCCAAGAAAATCCTACTCTGTCGAAAAAAAGTGGGGAATACGGATATAAGGGAAACATTTTCCCCGTAAGGGTTTTACGTCTTTGAACACGCATAGAACCAGTGATTATGTCTCGACGAAAATCCGCTTCATAGGGATAATCTATCATATCCACTTCTTCTATTTCATCAGGCTTCGTCATAGTTTTGATACTAGGGTCGGTATTCGCTAGACTCTGCGTAAAAAGAACTATACGTTTCGCTTTCCTCGAGCGAATTTGATGATCTACTATCCACTCTTCCCCCTCTTCCGTTGTTTCAGTTTTTCCGATTTGTTCTACCTCGCTGAATAATTTGTATGACCATCGGGGGACTTTTTTCTTTATTCCAATCGATTTTTTTCGGGTTGTGTTTTCCATGGGAGGAAGTATGGCTGTCTCGTATATTGTTTGAATCCTGAGATCAATTAGGACTTTTTCGAAT